GCTAGCGTAGCTTAACTTAAAGCATAACACTGAAGATGTTAAGATAGACCCTAGAAAGTCCCGCAAGCACAAAGGCTTGGTCCTGGCCTTACTATCAATTTTAACCCAATTTACACATGCAAGTCTCCGCACCCCCGTGAGAATGCCCTTAGTCCCCCGCCACGTAGGGGAAAAGGAGCAGGTATCAGGCACGCACCCGCAGCCCAAAACGCCTTGCTAAGCCACACCCCCAAGGGAACTCAGCAGTGATAAACATTGAGCCATGAGCGCAAGCTCGACTCAGCCAGAGTTAAGAGGGCCGGTAAAACTCGTGCCAGCCACCGCGGTTATACGAGAGACCCCAACTGATAGTCCACGGCGTAAAGCGTGATTAAAGGACTCCCGCCACACTAGAGCCAAAAGCCCCCTAAGCTGTCATACGCTCCTGGAAGCCCGAAGCCCAACCACGAAGGTAGCTCTACCCAACAGGGACCCCTTGAACCCACGACAACCGAGACACAAACTGGGATTAGATACCCCACTATGCTCAGTCGTAAACTTTGGTGATAAATTACACATATCGCCCGCCAGGGTACTACGAGCGCTAGCTTAAAACCCAAAGGACTTGGCGGTGCCCCAGACCCACCTAGAGGAGCCTGTTCTAGAACCGATAATCCCCGTTAAACCTCACCACTTCTTGTCATTTCCGCCTATATACCGCCGTCGTCAGCTTACCCTGTGAAAGACCAACAGTAAGCAAAAATGGCACACCCAAAAACGTCAGGTCGAGGTGTAGCGAATGAAGTGGAAAGAAATGGGCTACATTTTCTGACACAGAAAATACACGAATAACACTGTGAAACCAGTGATTGAAGGTGGATTTAGCAGTAAAAAGAAAATAGAAAATTCTTTTGAAGCCGGCTATGGGGCGCGCACACACCGCCCGTCACTCTCCTCAAAGGAATACCCTCAATATATAAAAACATAACCCAAACAAGAGGAGGCAAGTCGTAACATGGTAAGTGTACCGGAAGGTGCACTTGGAACAACCAAAATGTAGCTCAATAGAAAAGCACCTCCCTTACACTGAGGAAACATCTGTGCAAATCAGATCATTTTGAGCTAAATAGCTAGCCTCACCACAAATACACAAATGAATATTTATATATAACCCCCCATAAGAATAAAAAAAATAAACAAACCATTTAATCCCCCCAGTATAGGCGATAGAAAAGGACAAAGTCAGCGCAATAGAGATAGTACCGCAAGGGAAAGCTGAAAGAGAAAGTGAAACAACTTGTTAAAGCAACAAAAAGCAAAGATTAAAACTTGTACCTTTTGCATCATGATTTAGCCAGTTCTTCTCAGGCAAAGAGAACTTTAGTCTGACCCCCCGAAACTAGACGAGCTACTCCGAGACAGCCTAACAGGGCAAACCCGTCTCTGTGGCAAAAGAGTGGGAAGATCTCCGAGTAGAGGCGACAAACCTAACGAGCCTAGTAATAGCTGGTTGCTCAAGAAATGAATATTAGTTCAGCCCTAAGGCTCCTACTGTCAACCAAGTTAACACCAATAAAGACACCAAGAAAACCTTAAGAGTTATTCAAGAGAGGTACAGCTCCCTTGAAAAAGAACACAACCTTAACAGGCGGATAAAGATCACACTAAACCAAAGGAAATTTGTTTCAGTGGGCCTAAAAGCAGCCACCTGCACAGAAAGCGTTAAAGCTCAGACAAAACCCCGTCCCGTCATCCCGATAAAATAATCACAATCCCCTAGACCTACAGAGCTACTCTATACAACTATAGAAGCAATAATGCTAAAATTAGTAACAAGAAGGCAAGACCTTCTCCCAGCACATGTGTAAGTCAGATCGGACTCACCACTGACACATAACGGACCCAACCAAAGAGGGAAATACAAAATAATAATGAAACTCAAGAAAACCCTGTAAAACACAACCGTTAACCCAACACAGGAGTGCTCACCAAGGAAAGACTAAAAGAAAAAGAAGGAACTCGGCAAACACGAGCCTCGCCTGTTTACCAAAAACATCGCCTCTTGCAAACAATGTATTAGAGGTCCCGCCTGCCCTGTGACCAAAAGTTTAACGGCCGCGGTATTTTGACCGTGCGAAGGTAGCGTAATCACTTGTCTTTTAAATGAAGACCTGTTGAATGGCATAACGAGGGCTCAACTGTCTCCTTTTTCCAGTCAGTGAAATTGACCTGCTCGTGCAGAGGCGAGCATAACCCCATAAGACGAGAAGACCCTATGGAGCTTAAAACACAAGATCAACTATGCTATCAAGCCAACACGCCAACAGGAATAATAGCTAAAAGCATAATAGTCACCCCTGATCCTAATGTTTTCGGTTGGGGCGACCACGGAGGACAAAAAAGCCTCCATGTCGACGGGGGCACTGCCCCTAAAGCCTAGGGCGACAGCCCAAAGCAACAGAACATCTGACGAACAATGACCCAGGCCTAGCCTGATCAACGAACCAAGTTACCCTAGGGATAACAGCGCAATCCTTTCTAAGAGTCCATATCGACGAAGGGGTTTACGACCTCGATGTTGGATCAGGACAATCTAATGGTGCAGCCGCTATTAAGGGTTCGTTTGTTCAACGATTAAAGTCCTACGTGATCTGAGTTCAGACCGGAGTAATCCAGGTCAGTTTCTATCTATGCAGTGACCCTTCCTAGTACGAAAGGACCGGAAGGCTGGGGCCAATGCTACAAGTACGCCCCACCCCAACCTAATGAAAACAACTAAAATAGGTAAAGGGGCACAAACCTCCCCCCTAAAACAGGACAAGCTAAGATGGCAGAGCTTGGTAACTGCAAAAGGCCTAAGCCCTTTCCTACAGAGGTTCAAATCCCCTTCTTAGCTATGACCTCCCACCTACTGACCCACCTAATCAACCCACTAGCATACATTGTTCCCATCCTGCTAGCAGTAGCATTCTTAACTCTCATCGAACGAAAAGTTCTAGGCTACATACAACTACGAAAAGGCCCCAATATCGTAGGACCCTACGGACTACTACAACCCATTGCCGACGGCATTAAACTATTTATTAAAGAGCCTGTCCGCCCCACCACAGCCTCCCCACTACTATTCTTAACAGCCCCAATTATAGCACTAACCCTGGCCCTCACCCTCTGAATACCCCTACCAATGCCCTACCCAATTGCAGATCTTAACCTAGGCATCCTATTTATCCTAGCCCTTTCCAGCCTAGCAGTATACTCAATCTTAGGCTCTGGCTGAGCCTCCAATTCAAAATACGCCCTCATCGGAGCACTTCGAGCAGTAGCACAAACAATCTCCTACGAAGTAAGCTTAGGCCTAATTCTCCTATGCATAATCATCTTCACTGGCAACTTTACCCTTCACACCTTCAACATCACACAAGAAGCAATCTGACTACTCGCCCCAGGCTGACCCCTCGCAGCAATATGATTCATCTCTACCCTAGCCGAAACAAACCGAGCCCCATTTGACCTCACAGAGGGAGAATCAGAACTAGTCTCCGGCTTCAATGTAGAATATGCCGGAGGGCCATTCGCCCTATTCTTCCTAGCCGAATACGCCAACATCCTCCTAATAAATACCCTCTCCGCAATCCTATTCCTCGGAGCCCACCACAACCCCATATTCCCTGAAATAACAACCCTCAACCTCATGATTAAGGCTTCAATACTATCCATGCTATTCCTATGAATCCGAGCTTCATACCCACGATTCCGATACGATCAACTAATACATCTAGTATGAAAAAATTTCCTCCCTATCACCCTAGCCCTTGTCCTATGACACATCTCCCTCCCAATCGCCTCCGCTGGCCTCCCACCACAAATCTAGTACAATATAGGAACCGTGCCTGAAGGTTAAGGGCCACTTTGATAGAGTGGATAATAGGGGTTCAAGTCCCCTCGCTTCCTTAGAAAGAAGGGGCTCGAACCCATCCTCAAGAGATCAAAACTCTTGGTGCTTCCACTACACCACTTCCTAGTAAAGTCAGCTAATTAAAGCTTTTGGGCCCATACCCCAAACATGTTGGTTAAAATCCTTCCTTTATTAATGAACCCCTACGTACTTGCCATCCTGCTCTCAAGCCTAGGAATTGGAACTACCCTAACATTTGCAAGCTCCCATTGACTCCTAGCATGAATAGGCCTAGAAATCAGTACTTTAGCCATCATCCCCCTAATAGCGCAACAACACCACCCCCGAGCAATTGAAGCCACAACCAAATACTTTCTCACCCAAGCAACGGCCGCAGCTATAATCTTATTTGCCAGTACTACAAATGCCTGAGTGACGGGAGAATGAAACATTCAAGAAATATCTAACCCCACAGCCCTAGCCTTAATCACCATAGCCCTAGCCCTTAAAATCGGGCTCGCCCCTGTCCACTACTGACTGCCAGAAGTACTACAAGGCCTCGACCTCACCACAGGACTCATCCTCTCCACCTGACAAAAACTAGCCCCATTTGCCCTAATTTACCAAATTAGCCCAATAATAAACCCAACCCTTGTAGTCATCCTAGGCCTAACCTCCACCATTATTGGCGGATGAGGCGGTTTAAACCAAACACAACTACGAAAAATCCTAGCATACTCATCGATTGCCCACCTAGGCTGAATAATAATCATTATACAATACTCCCCTAACCTCGCCCTACTAAACCTAACCCTTTACATTATCATGACCGCCGCAGCCTTCCTGACATTCAAAAATGTAGCCTCCACAAAACTAAACACATTAACCCTCACCTGATCAAAAACCCCCATAATGACCGCAATAGCAATAATAACCCTCCTTTCCTTAGGGGGTCTTCCCCCACTTACAGGCTTCATGCCAAAATGACTCATCCTGCAAGAACTAACCAAACAAAACCTTCCCCTCACAGCATCAATCATGGCCATAGCCGCCCTACTTAGCCTTTTCTTCTACCTACGAGTATGCTACGCAATAACCCTGACAATTTCCCCCAACACTAACAACAACACTTTCATCATGACGACAAAAATCATCACAAACCACTATAACCCTATCCACCACCACCACACTAGCACTAATACTACTTCCCGCCACACCAACAATCATAACCCTAACAACATAAGGGGCTTAGGATAAACCTAGACCAAAAGCCTTCAAAGCTTTAAGCAGGAGTGAAAATCTCCTAGCCCCTGTTAAGACTTGCAGGATACTACCCCACATCTTCTGAATGCAACCCAGATACTTTAATTAAGCTAAAGCCTTTTCTAGATGAGAAGGCCTCGATCCTACAAAATCTTAGTTAACAGCTAAGTGCCCTATCCAGCGAGCATTCATCTAACTTCCTCCCGCCCGACGGGAGGAGGCTGGAGGAAGTCCCGGCAGGCGACGAACCCGCGTCTTCAGGTTTGCAATCTGATGTGGTCTTCACCACGGGACTTGATAAGAAGAGGACTTTAACCTCTGTGCATGGGGCTACAACCCACCGCTTGAACACTCAGCCATCTTACCTGTGGCAATCACCCGTTGATTCTTTTCTACTAACCACAAAGATATTGGCACCCTGTATTTAGTATTTGGTGCCTGAGCAGGCATAGTCGGTACGGCCCTGAGCCTTCTGATTCGTGCCGAATTGAGCCAACCCGGTGCCTTACTTGGCGATGATCAAATCTATAATGTCATCGTCACAGCCCACGCCTTTGTCATGATTTTCTTTATAGTAATACCCATCATAATTGGCGGATTCGGAAATTGACTAGTCCCCCTAATAATTGGAGCCCCAGACATAGCCTTCCCTCGCATGAATAATATGAGCTTCTGGCTCCTACCCCCATCTTTCCTTCTCCTTTTGGCTTCCTCTGGGGTAGAAGCCGGAGCTGGCACCGGATGAACTGTATACCCCCCTTTAGCAGGAAACCTGGCCCACGCAGGAGCCTCTGTAGACCTTACTATTTTCTCCCTCCACTTGGCTGGGGTATCATCCATCTTAGGGGCCATTAACTTTATCACTACAATTATCAACATGAAACCCCCTGCAGTATCCCAATATCAAACCCCCCTATTCGTTTGGTCTGTGCTAATCACAGCTGTTCTTCTCCTTCTCTCACTACCAGTTCTAGCTGCCGGAATTACAATGCTACTAACAGACCGAAATTTAAACACCACATTCTTTGACCCCGCCGGGGGAGGAGACCCCATCCTCTATCAACACCTATTCTGATTCTTTGGCCACCCAGAGGTATATATTCTAATTTTACCAGGGTTCGGCATGATCTCCCACATCGTAGCCTACTATGCAGGTAAAAAGGAACCCTTTGGGTACATAGGCATGGTGTGAGCTATGATGGCTATCGGTCTATTAGGTTTTATCGTGTGAGCCCACCACATATTTACAGTCGGAATGGACGTTGACACACGGGCCTACTTCACCTCCGCCACAATAATTATTGCCATCCCAACGGGAGTTAAAGTTTTTAGCTGATTAGCCACCCTTCACGGCGGCTCAATCAAATGAGACACCCCCCTACTTTGAGCCCTGGGCTTTATTTTCTTATTTACGGTAGGAGGCTTAACAGGAATTGTCTTAGCCAACTCATCCCTGGACATTGTACTTCACGACACCTACTACGTCGTAGCTCACTTTCACTATGTACTGTCAATAGGAGCCGTTTTCGCCATCATGGGAGCTTTCGTCCATTGATTCCCGCTTTTCACAGGTTATACGCTTCACAGCACCTGATCTAAAATCCACTTCGCTGTGATGTTTGTAGGCGTCAACCTAACATTCTTCCCCCAACACTTCCTAGGCCTCGCAGGTATACCCCGCCGATATTCAGACTACCCCGATGCCTATGCCCTATGAAACACTGTCTCCTCCATTGGCTCACTAATCTCACTTATTGCTGTAATTATGTTCCTATTCATCCTCTGAGAGGCATTCGCAGCCAAACGAGAAGTTCTGTCAGTTGAACTCACAACCACAAATGTTGAATGACTTCACGGCTGCCCACCTCCATACCACACCTACGAGGAACCTGCCTTCGTGCAAGTACAATCTACTAACTAATTAACCTCGAGAAAGGAAGGAATTGAACCCCCATTTGCTGGTTTCAAGCCAACCGCATAACCGCTCTGCCACTTTCTTATCCCCATGAGACACTAGTAAAACTGTTATTACATTGCCTTGTCAAGGCAAAATTGCAGGTTGAAACCCTGCGTGCCTTAAGTCCGAGGACTAAATGGCACATCCATCACAATTAGGATTCCAAGACGCGGCCTCACCTGTTATAGAAGAACTTCTCCACTTTCATGACCACACACTAATGATTGTCTTCCTAATCAGCACTTTAGTACTTTACATTATTGTGGCCATAGTGTCAACTAAACTAACAAACAAATACGTACTAGACTCCCAAGAGATCGAAATTGTGTGAACAGTACTCCCAGCAGTAATTCTGTTTTTAATCGCCCTACCCTCCCTCCGAATTCTTTACCTAATAGACGAAATTAACGATCCCCACTTAACAATCAAAGCCATAGGACACCAATGATACTGAAGCTACGAATACACAGACTACGAAAGCCTGGGCTTTGACTCCTACATAGTCCCCACACAAGACCTCACCCCAGGCCAATTCCGACTTCTAGAAACAGACCATCGCATGGTAGTACCCATGGAGTCCCCAATTCGAGTCTTAGTTTCCGCAGAAGATGTACTCCACGCTTGAGCAGTGCCAGCCCTAGGCATCAAAATAGACGCAGTACCAGGACGCCTAAATCAAACAGCCTTTATCACCTCACGACCGGGAATCTATTATGGTCAATGCTCTGAAATCTGCGGGGCCAATCACAGCTTCATACCAATTGTTGTTGAAGCAGTTCCCCTAGAACACTTTGAAAACTGATCTTCATTAATGCTAGAAGAGTCTTCACTAAGAAGCTAAACAGGGAATAGCGTTAGCCTTTTAAGCTAAAGACTGGTGACCCCCAACCACCCTTAGTGACATGCCCCAACTAAACCCCAGCCCATGATTTATAATCTTAATTTTCTCATGACTTATCTTCCTAATTATTCTACCACCCAAAGTTCTAGGCCACACCTTCACAAATGAACCTACCCACAAAAATGCAGAGAAGATTAAACCCGAACCCTGAACCTGACCATGATCCTAAGCTTTTTTGACCAATTCATGAGCCCCACACACCTGGGAATCCCCCTAATTGCCCTAGCACTCAGCCTCCCATGAATCCTCATCCCCACCCCCACCAACCGATGACTAAACAACCGCCTATTAACCCTCCAAGCCTGATTTATTAACCGATTTACACAACAACTAATACTCCCCATCAACCTCGGCGGGCACAAATGAGCCATACTATTAACAGCCTTGATACTACTCTTAATCACACTCAACCTACTAGGCCTACTTCCATACACCTTTACCCCTACAACACAACTCTCCCTCAACATAGGATTTGCCGTCCCCCTATGACTAGCCACCGTAGTCATTGGCATGCGAAACCAACCCACCGCTGCCCTAGGCCATCTACTACCAGAAGGAACCCCAGTACCCCTCATCCCAGTTTTAATCATTATTGAAACAATTAGCCTATTTATCCGCCCCCTGGCCCTAGGTGTCCGACTTACAGCAAATCTAACTGCAGGCCACTTATTAATCCAACTAATCGCCACCGCCGCATTCGTACTCCTTCCGATAATGCCAACCGTGGCCATCTTAACATCAGTAGTCCTATTTCTCCTAACCCTGCTAGAAGTAGCCGTAGCAATAATTCAAGCATACGTATTTGTCCTCCTACTGAGCCTCTATCTACAAGAGAACGTCTAATGGCCCACCAAGCACACGCATATCACATGGTCGACCCCAGCCCCTGACCCCTGACCGGCGCAGTTGCCGCCCTCCTGATAACGTCAGGACTCGCAGTCTGATTCCACTTCAACTCCACAGTACTTATAACAATAGGACTCATCTTGCTCCTTCTAACCATATACCAATGATGACGAGACATCATTCGAGAAGGCACATTCCAAGGACACCACACACCCCCTGTCCAAAAGGGGCTCCGATATGGAATAATCCTATTTATTACTTCAGAGGTTTTCTTTTTCCTAGGCTTTTTCTGAGCATTCTACCACTCAAGCCTGGCCCCAACGCCAGAACTAGGGGGATGCTGGCCTCCCACCGGCATCATTCCACTAGACCCCTTTGAAGTACCCCTACTCAACACAGCAGTACTACTAGCCTCTGGCGTTACAGTCACTTGAGCCCACCACAGTATTATAGAACGTGAACGCAAACAAACCATTCAAGCACTGACCCTAACCATCCTACTAGGATTCTACTTTACAGCCCTACAAGCAATAGAGTACTATGAAGCCCCATTCACTATTGCTGACGGGGTGTATGGCTCCACCTTCTTCGTCGCAACCGGATTCCACGGACTCCATGTCATCATCGGCTCTACCTTTTTAGCAGTCTGCCTCCTCCGACAAATCCAGTATCACTTTACATCTGAACACCATTTCGGATTTGAAGCCGCCGCATGATATTGACACTTTGTAGACGTAGTCTGACTTTTCCTCTACGTCTCTATCTATTGATGAGGATCATAGCCTTTCTAGTATTAACATTCAGTACAAATGACTTCCAATCATTTAGCCTTGGTTAAAATCCAAGGAAAGGTAATGAACCTAACCATAGCTGTCCTGACAATTACAATCATTTTATCCTGTATCCTAGCAACCATTGCATTCTGATTACCCCAAATGAACCCCGACTCCGAAAAACTTTCTCCATATGAATGCGGTTTTGACCCCCTCGGATCTGCCCGTCTCCCCTTCTCACTACGATTCTTCCTAGTGGCAATTCTATTTTTACTATTTGATCTGGAAATCGCATTACTGCTCCCCCTACCCTGAGGAGATCAACTAGCCTACCCCACCACCGCCCTATTATGAGCAATAACCATTTTAATCCTACTAACCCTGGGTCTTGTCTATGAATGAACCCAAGGAGGGCTAGAATGAGCTGAATAGACGACTAGTCCAAAGTAAGACCGCTGATTTCGGCTCAACTAATTATGGTGCAAATCCATAGTCGTCTTATGACCCCAGTACACTTCAGCTTCAGCTCCGCCTTCATACTAGGACTTATGGGACTAACCTTTCACCGAACCCACCTTCTCTCTGCCCTTCTCTGCCTAGAAGGAATAATACTATCTCTATTTATTGCTCTCTCCCTCTGGTCCCTTCAATTAGAATCAACTACCTATGCCACCGCCCCCATACTCCTACTAGCATTTTCAGCATGCGAAGCTGGAGCAGGCCTGGCCCTCCTTGTCGCCACCACACGCACACACGGCACAGATCACCTCCAAAACCTAAACCTGCTACAATGCTAAAAATTTTAATCCCGACACTAATGCTGTTTCCCACAACATGAATCACAACCCCAAAATGACTGTGAACCACAATAACAGCCCAAGCCTTAGCCATTGCTACCGCAAGCCTAACCCTGCTTAACTGAGACTCGGAAACTGGTTGAACTTCCACCAACCCCTACCTGGGCACAGATCCGCTCTCCACCCCTCTGCTCGTCCTAACATGCTGACTACTACCCCTAATAATTCTAGCAAGCCAAAACCACATCTCCCCAGAACCCATTAATCGCCAACGAACCTACATTACCCTTCTAGTGTCCCTCCAGCTGTTCTTAATCATAGCCTTCGGGGCCACCGAAATTATTTTATTTTATATCATATTTGAAGCCACACTGATCCCCACCTTAATTATTATCACACGATGAGGAAACCAAACTGAACGACTCAACGCAGGTACCTACTTCCTGTTCTACACACTAGCCGGATCCCTCCCCCTACTAGTCGCCCTGCTAATTCTCCAAAAAGAATTAGGCTCGCTCTCAATACTAATTATCCAATACATGCAGCCTGCCCCCCTGTGCACCTGAGCCGACAAAATCTGATGGACAGCCTGCCTAGTTGCTTTCCTGGTAAAAATACCCCTCTACGGAGTCCACCTCTGACTACCAAAAGCACACGTAGAAGCCCCCATTGCAGGATCCATAGTTTTAGCCGCCGTACTACTAAAACTAGGCGGCTACGGCATAATACGAATGATTGTCATGCTAGAGCCGACATCCAAGAACCTTGCATACCCGTTCATTATCTTAGCTCTATGAGGTATTATCATAACTGGGTCGATTTGCTTACGACAAACAGACCTAAAATCTCTAATTGCCTACTCATCAGTAAGCCACATAGGACTAGTAGCAGCAGGAATCCTCATCCAAACTCCTTGGGGCTTCACTGGAGCCATCATTCTGATAATCGCACATGGACTAGCATCCTCCGCATTATTCTGTCTAGCAAACACTAACTATGAACGCCTCCATAGCCGAACCCTTCTCCTCGCACGAGGGATACAAGCCATCCTCCCCCTAATAGCCGCATGATGATTTATTGCTAACCTGGCCAACCTAGCCCTCCCTCCCCTCCCCAATCTAATGGGAGAGTTAATCATTATCACCTCAATATTCAACTGATCAAGCTGAACAATTGTCCTTACAGGAACTGGAACCCTCATTACCGCCAGCTACTCCTTATACATGTTCCTAATGACCCAACGAGGCCCCATAACTACCCTAATCACAGCAATTGAGCCATCCCACACACGAGAACACCTACTCATGGCACTACACCTAATCCCCATTATCATACTGACACTAAAACCAGAGCTCATATGAGGCTGATGTTTCTGTAAACATAGTTTAAACAAAATATTAGATTGTGGTTCTAAAGATGGGAGCTAGACCCTCCTTGTTCACCGAGAGAAGCCGGGGGCACTAAGAACTGCTAATTCTTCAGCACCATGGTTCAAATCCATGGGTCACTCGGCTTTTAAAGGATAATAGCTCATCCGTTGGTCTTAGGAACCAAAAACTCTTGGTGCAACTCCAAGTAAAAGCTATGTATTCACCAACACTCATCTTTAACTCAGCCCTCCTCATTATTTTCATCCTCCTAGCATACCCCCTCTTCGTCTCCCTCAACCCTAACCCTCTTAACAAAAAATGAGCGACCACCCATGTCAAAACCGCAGTTCAAGCGGCCTTCTACATCAGCCTGCTCCCCCTCGCAATATTCTTCGACCAAGGCATAGAAACCATCACCACCAACTGACATTGAATAAACATCGCCACTTTTGACATCAACATCAGCTTCAAATTTGACCAATACTCAATTATTTTTACACCCGTCGCCCTCTACGTTACATGATCTATCCTAGAATTCGCTTCGTGATATATACACTCAGACCCCAATGTAAACCGATTCTTTAAATACCTGCTCTTATTCCTAGTCGCCATAATCACCCTAGTCACAGCCAACAACATATTCCAACTATTTATTGGCTGGGAAGGAGTAGGCATCATATCCTTTCTACTAATCGGATGATGATACGGGCGCGCAGACGCTAATACTGCCGCCCTGCAAGCAGTCATCTACAACCGAGTAGGAGACATCGGACTAATCCTAAGCATGGCCTGGTTTGCAATAAACATAAATACTTGGGAAATTCAACAAATATTTGCCTCCTTCCAAGACAACCAAGCAACCCTACCACTCATAGGTCTAATCCTGGCCGCCACAGGAAAATCAGCCCAATTTGGCCTACACCCCTGGCTCCCCTCAGCAATAGAAGGTCCCACGCCGGTATCTGCCCTACTACATTCTAGCACTATAGTCGTAGCTGGTATCTTCCTATTAATCCGACTTCACCCCCTAATAGAACACAACCAAATTGCACTAACTACCTGCCTATGCTTAGGAGCCACAACCACCTTATTCACCGCCACCTGTGCCCTCACACAAAATGATATCAAAAAAATCGTAGCATTCTCCACATCTAGCCAGCTAGGCCTAATAATGGTCACCATCGGCTTAAATCAGCCCCAACTGGCTTTCCTGCATATCTGCACCCACGCTTTCTTCAAAGCAATACTATTCCTATGTTCCGGGTCCATTATCCACAGCCTAAATGATGAACAAGACATCCGAAAAATGGGAGGCCTCCATACTATACTTCCACTCACTTCAACCTGCCTCACCATTGGCAGCCTAGCCCTCACCGGAATGCCATTCCTCTCAGGATTCTTCTCAAAAGACGCCATCATCGAAGCCCTAAACACATCTCACCTGAACGCCTGAGCCCTAACTCTAACCCTCATCGCCACCTCCTTTACAGCCGTATACAGCCTCCGAGTCATTTTCTTTGCCTCCATAGGATCCCCCCGATTCCTCCCCCTTTCCCCTCTCAATGAAAACAACCCAACAGTAATTAACCCGATCAAACGACTCGCCTGAGGAAGCATCCTCGCCGGATTACTCATCACCTCTAACTTCCTGCCAACAAAAACACCAATTATAACCATACCCACAACTCTCAAACTATCTGCACTACTAGTAACAACCCTAGGATTACTAGTAGCCCTAGAACTAACCAACTTGACAAACAAACAACTAAAGGTCACCCCAACCCTCCCTCTACACAACTTCTCCAACATACTAGGATACTTCCCATCAATCATCCACCGCCTGGCCCCAAAAATAAAACTGAATCTAGGACAAACCCTAGCAACCCACCTAATCGACCAAACCTGGCTCGAAAAAGTGGGACCAAAAGGAATCACAACCAACCAAATCCCAATGATTAAAGCTACAAACAACATTCAACAGGGCTTAATCAAGACATACCTAACAATCTTCTTCCTAACCACCGCACTATCAATTTTCCTTATCACACTATATTAGACAGCACGCAGGGCCCCCCGACCAAGCCCACGAGTAAGCTCCAACACCACTAACAAAGTTAACAACAGCACCCACCCCGATACCACCAACATAGGCCCCCCTAAAGAATACATAACCGCCACCCCACTAAAATCCCCACGAAGCACTGACAAATCCGTGAACTCATCAACAACCACCCAAGAATACGAATACCAATCACCACTCACCAAACCCCCCACGACCAAAACACCCACAATGTAAACCACAACATAAAATAACACCGACCAATCCCCCCATGTCTCAGGATAGGGCTCCGCGGCTAAAGCCGCAGAATAGGCAAACACCACTAACATCCCACCCAAATAAATTAAAAACAAAACTAATGAAAGAAAAGACCCTCCATGCCCAACCAGAATACCGCACCCAACTGCAGCAGCCATAACCAATCCAAACGCTGCAAAATAAGGAGCAGGATTCGAAGCCACCCCTACCAAACCCAAAACCAACCCAACTAAAACTAAAAAAGTAAAATAAAACATAATTTTTACTCGGACTCTAACCAAGACCAATGACTTGAAAAACCACCGTTGTTAATTCAACTATAAAAACCAATGGCTAACATCCGAAAAACGCACCCACTTCTTAAAATTATCAATGGAGCATTCATTGATCTCCCAGCACCCTCCAACATCTCCGTGTGATGAAACTTTGGCTCACTTCTTGGCCTCTGCTTAATTACACAAATTCTAACAGGGCTATTTCTCGCAATACACTACACAGCTGACATCTCAACAGCCTTCTCCTCTGTCGCCCACATCTGCCGAGATGTCAACTACGGATGGCTAATCCGAAACATCCATGCAAATGGGGCCTCCTTTTTCTTCATCTGCCTCTACCTCCACGTAGCACGAGGCATGTACTACGGCTCATACCTCTACAAAGAAACCTGAAACATCGGAGTAGTTCTCCTACTCCTAACTATAATAACCGCCTTCGTAGGATATGTACTTCCATGAGGACAGATATCTTTTTGAGGCGCCACCGTAATCACAAACCTCCTTTCCGCCTTCCCCTACATCGGAGACACACTAGTACAATGAATCTGAGGCGGCTTCTCAGTAGACAACGCCACCCTCACCCGATTCTTCGCCTTCCACTTCCTCCTACCATTTGTAATCGCAGGTGCAAGCATAATCCATCTCCTATTCCTACACCAAACAGGGTCAAACAACCCAACAGGACTAAACTCAGATGCAGACAAAGTACCATTCCACCCATACTTTTCTTACAAAGACCTGTTCGGATTCATCCTTATGCTAATTGGACTCACCGCCGTAGCACTTTTCTCCCCAAATCTCCTAGGAGACCCCGACAACTTCACACCCGCCAACCCCCTCGTCACACCCCCTCACATCAAACCCGAGTGATACTTCCTCTTTGCCTACGCCATCCTTCGATCCATCCCCAACAAACTAGGCGGAGTACTGGCCCTACTCTTCTCCATCCTAGTACTTATACTAGTACCAATCCTTCACACCTCTAAACAACGAGGAAACACATTCCGACCACTCACCCAAATCCTATTCTGAACCCTGGTAGCCGACATACTAGTACTCACATGAATCGGAGGCCAACCAGTCGAACACCCATTTGTCCTAATCGGACAAGTAGCCTCCACAATTTACTTCGCCCTATTCCTAATTGCCCTCCCCTTAATCGGCTGACTAGAAAACAAAATCCTAAACTGAAACTGCCCTAGTAGCTTAGACATTAAAGCACCGGTCTTGTAAACCGAAGATCGAAGGTTAAAATCCTTCCTAGCGCCCACCTCAGAGAAAAGAGAATTCAACTCTCACCCTTAACTCCCAAAGCTAAGATTCTACATTAAACTATTCTCTGAATAGTACACAAACACGCTATGTTTAATCCACATTAATTTCTAGTCACCATGAAACATTACACTTATATATTACATTAATGTAAGACACACCATGTTTAATCCACATTACTTGTACTAACAATCAATCATGTACAAAAATATTATTTAATATTATAAACCATAGTTTGAAAGTGAGAACCAACCATTATAAATTTTAGTAAACATAAAATCAATGAGATGGTAGACAATAACTGTAAGATTACATAAAATGAACTATTACTGGCATCTGGTTCCTATTTCAAGTCCATTAATAGTTTCTTCCCCATAACTGAACTATATCTGGCATCTGATTAATGTTTGAAATACTACAGTACTCATGATTTCCACATGCCAAGAATCTTGCCAACATTTAATTATTTTTTCTGGTTTTCCATTCACGTACATGTAAAACTCCTCCAAGGAAAAGTGATGAGAAGGTGGGACAAGTCATAAATTGTTCTAAAAAAGTTAATGAATGATTTAATGACATATTCACTGCACTATATTACATTAATTCATACTGTACACATACAATCAACCACAACCATAAACATATCCCAACAGTTTATTCTCGACAAACCCCCTACCCCCTTGCATTGAGCAAACCTTATTAGCCCCACCAAACCCCAAAAGCAGGACTGACTTGCACCAACACATCTTGATCACCCAAATACCCCTAATTATCTGGGTATCTATTCATACCTGTATATGCATATACATTATTACACAATCACACAAAATAATATATA